TCAGTATAGGGGGTGAGGTAGAAGATCGGAAGAAAGAAGGAAAGGGCTGGCGCGAAAGAAGAATAAGAATAGCAAGTTTTTTGCCTCTTCCCGCCAAGAAAGAACTAAGAGTCCCTTGATGACCCCCCTTTTCGAGACAAAAAGAAAGTAGAAGCGGGAATTCACCCTACCTAGTCAAGTCAGCAAAGCGCTACATCTTCTACTCTAGCCCCTCAAGTGAGGAAAGAATAGATCGATATGTGATGTGAAAGCAGCGCTGCTAAAAGAAAGACCAAGGCTTGAATCGGATCGGTGTACTCCCTTTACTTATAAAAGATAGGATGCAAGAATGGAAGACTTCCTAGCTCAGCTTGATCAAGTATAGGGGTGGAATCGGTCTTTAAGTCCAAAATAAGATCTCTTTCATAGCTCATAGTGGACCGTTGACACAGCGAGTTCTCCCTTTATGTCGTCTTTCCTCTAGTTAAGTTAACCCATCGCGGGGTAGGGAAGTCCAGGTTTGCTTGCATTCTTTGCAATCGAGCGAGTGAGTTCAAGGCTCCGAAGGAGAAGGCTCGGTATGTATGCTTCGTTTTTGGCTCGGTTCACCACCACATTCAAGGAAGATCGATAATTATCGACAAGATAAGATAGAAATCGAATAGAAAAAAGTCTGATGAGACTCTTTCGCTCAAGGACAGGACTGAAAGCCCTTGACCAAGAACTGGCTAGCTTTCCGGATGCTTTCTTTCTTCCTTACCCTATTCCTTTCCATAATAAAGAATTCCTACCAGTCCCTTCGTCAATTCAATGCTCTAATAAGCTTCCTTTTAGCCGCCTGCCTTTACACTGGCAATGAAGTAGGTTTCACATCCTTCATGAACTCTTTAACGAGAGGCATAGTTACCGGCACAAGCCTCTTACTTGTTTGCGAAAATTCCCAGACCTCTTAATTAAGGGGGAGGAAAGAAGGAAGGTGACCCATGACGCCGGGGATTTGCGCATATATCCCACCCCAGCTTCGCGGATGAGAGGGTCTGATTCTGTGACTCTAGAAGATAGATCTCTCTCCTGCTTTGTATCGGCTCGACTCCTCAACTGGGTCTCGAGCTCTCTGATACGATCCTGAAGTAAGGATTTAAGAAACCTCGCCGTGATGACTCAGCAATCTACAAGCCCATGGGTACTCTAAAAACAAGGAGGCCTACAAGCATCTATAAGCCATCCATACAAGAAGAGAATACTTAAAGAAGTGTCGCGCTCCCGGATAATATTATCCAGGTCTCTCCTCAGCTCAGCAATCCGTGAAGCAGCCTGACCTCCTCTGATCGCGTAGTTCGACCCTATCCTCATGTGTGGAGGAAGGATCGGTCCTGTGGACACTGATGCATACCATTCAACATAGTCCTCGCGGTCGGTCAAATGCATCTCGAAGAAGTCTCCTCCAGCATTGAAGTGCCTAATCTGATCTCTGAAAGTGTCCAGTAAGCTATATCTAGCAGCTCCACCCGTCCGCGATGCATGGAAGGATTGGGGTGGCGGATCAGGAACCGGCCGATCAATCCCAAACTGCCGTAACACTATCTCACCCAGGTACCACGCGACCTGGTCCAGGTATATCAGCTCCACTCGGGCAAGGAAGTACGGATCAGATATAGCTACAGCTGGCCTAGCAGCGTAAGGCCTATCTCCAAAGGGCCTCCAGGTGATCTACATCCACATAGCATCAATCGGTCATCCACGCAAACGAAGAAGGAAATATCGCAGAAGAACAAGCTTACCTGCGTAGGAGTCAAGGTATCAAACTCCTGTCGGAAAAACAGCCCCTGGTGGTGCATATCGTGGTCCCAGAAGCGGTACGACCACCTCATCCCTCTAGGGAAGCCTATAGCTTAAGGCAGAACTTACAAGCTTCTCACTGACCTCAATTGTAAGCTTAATTCGAAAGACAAAACTCAACAGGAGAGTAGGCTATAGGATTAAAACCCCTTCCTTCTTTGGCGCATAATGCTTAATCCGTTAGTTCATAGGAAGGAAAGCGAATCGTGTGCCCAACCTAGCCCAAAGCTCCGTCCAATCGGTTGGAAGAAGGACAGCGAGAATGACTTCATTGACTGATCACCGAGCAAGAAAGACGCTTTACGCAGCATTTCAGGTCGGAAAACTCTATAAGCGTGTCATCAAGTTAGGTTAGGCCAACCTCGGAACTAGATGTGGTCACCTTTCTAATCTAACACCACAGGCGATAGCCAGGGATCATCCTCTCAATAGGACAGAAAGAAGGAATCCTCCTAGGAAGAACCTAGACGGTTTCTGAAAGCATCCTTTACTTTGTTGTTCACAGTAGCAGCTTGCCAAGTGGGAGAATGGGGACCGTCGGATCGAGGGCATGAAGGCTATAACATAGGGTTGGAGGCCTCATTTCTGGGACATCCAGAAAAGCCATCCCATTCAAGATGCCCCTACTTATACCCCTGCTCCCTTCTCTCCTTGATGGATCAATTGAACAAACAGATTTTAAAATAATTCCGAACCGCTATAGAAGCGAACGACTTGATCGCGAACTATAGTCTTTGTTTGTTCGACTGACCGACTCGAATCGATTGGGCTTCGTTCCGGGTAGTGTTTAGTCATAAGCCTTTCTCTTTGGGTCTTCACTTGTCTGCTTTCGTTCCACTCCTTTCCAACTCATTTCCGGTTCAACAATTTAAACACCGCGCCCCTTCTCCAGGGCGGCAGATGGGTCTAGAGAACCGAACTGTCTCACGATTTCCTTCCGGTTAGCTAGACTTCTCCTGAGAAATTCACGTATCACTTGAGTAGTAGTACGAAACCTTAAGAAATGGTGATCTACTAGTTGATTCAAGGAGGATCCGTTGAAGAGTGTCTGTTGTCTCGGTAGGGAAGAGTCAAATCTTTTCCAGCACCGGTGCAATATGAAAGAGTCCTTTATAATTCGTTAGAATACGAATGAGATCAAAAACGCTCTGCCGAGGCTCGAGTAGAAGAAGAGGTAATTGAACAGAGGGCCGTGGTTGGGTCTAGAGAGAGTGTGACAATAAATTACACTGAATCATTCAAAAGGGAGGGGCAAGGGTCAGAGCCCAGGCGGCAGAGATAGAGAAGATCCTAAGCGCTAATGTAATCGATCAATATGTACATACTACTAGCATTTTCCGGCTTTTTGACCATTCAACGGAGGCAGGTAACTCAATTTCAGTCGATCCAGCAACGGAGAAAAAGACATAGGCATTGGCCGCTTTTCAGTAAAAGCACAAATTCTTTCTATAGACGATATACCCTATGACATCTGAGCAGCCTGCTGCACCGGGGGACTATGGGAACAGAAGGATTCTAGTAGCAAGCCGGAAATGCGCATCTGTCATAATGCACCCGTAGCACTTGGTGGGCTCATTTGTTTAGATCACTGAGATTCATTGAGTCATTTTTGGGTCCGTCCACCCGTAGCAATTCGAAAGCTTGGTAGGAAGAAAAAGGTGGGTCACAGGTGGTAGATTTCGCTCGTAGAAGGCGGGTCACATATTTCTTATTTACAAAAATAGAGAAAGCTTTTAATTAACCTATCCCTCGCTTAACAAAAAAATCAGAAGAAAGAAGATAGCTAGCCTTAGGGTTTTATTGTCCTAATATCATATTCGGGTTAAGGTCCTATTTCACTCTTTAATACTTCCTGACGTCCCAATCCTTCATTAGTCTCCGACTCCCAATTGGTTGAGAGTAGGGCTTTTCTATTCGGCAAAGATCGGGTATTTCCTCCTAAATAGAGGACACCCCCCTAGTGGCTATGGATCGATAGCGGAAAAATACCTGCCTAAACCTAAAGGCATAAATCTAGTCATTCCTCTCCTAGCAAGCAGGGTCTGGAATAACTATATAGTTTGGGCACCGAATATACCTTATTTGTTTTAGTCCTATAATGGGTCTATCTCCGAGGCCGGAGGTCTACTACAGGGTAGCGGTTCATTCTCCGACACAAGGCAGTCTCGCATAAAAAGCCGTTCCCCTCCTGATCAAGTTGGGTATGAAGGTGAGCTCCTAAGTCAGTCATTCCTTGCTCCAGTGAGGACAGTGCCCCGGTTCTACCGATTTCCTTGGGCGTGCAGACAGGAGGAAAGCTGTTCGCAGTTTCGGTTGTCTATGGCAAGCTTTCCACGGCTGCGCGAAGACCTTTTTCATTCGGTTGCCCTGTTTCAGTCCTTCTTCAAAAGAAGCGTTACCCGATTGTGACTTGCTTCTCAACAAGCTACTAATTTGAATGGACGCTTCCCAACCACCGGTATCTAGATTAAGTAACGAAGGCTACAACTGGGACTCAAAATAGAGTCCAAAAGGGTTAGTGCTCGGAGATGACAAGGAATGGTTCTCAGTGTCGATCAGCGGAAAAGGACCCTAATCGATTCCTCCGTCCCATTCATAGAAGGTACCCTGAGCCCTTACTCTACCATTATTAGAGGGGTATGGGATGAAGGAGTCTCCATTCCGAATCATAAGGAACTGCTGGAGGAAGGAAAGTTGCATGCAAAAGATCTGTAGGGAGGCTCTCGAAAGCTTCAGTCAAATCGGCCCTTCTCTAATCAAGTTTCGAGCCAAAAAAACAAACTTCACCCAGACAAAAAACGTGAGCGCCTAGCGATACGAAATAAAATGGATGCGCTAACGCCCTTCCCTTATTAGAGTAAAGGCGAGGCGCTCATTCCATTGCTTGGTTTGGCCTACTCTTGCCGGGGCTTTCTTGGTCCTACGCAGTTTGAATTCAAAGGCAAAAGAAAAGAAGAGAAGAGGGACACCCTTTGCTGCTCAAGCCGCAGCAGGAAATGCTATTCGTACAGTAGTGGAAGCAGGGTACGCAACAGGCGAAAGTCGTGATAATGATAAAAGGTCCTGGTCTCGGAAGAGATGCAGCATGACGAGCCAGAAGTGGTATACTAAAATGTCGTACATGACGTAACCCCTATGCCCATTGGGGGGAGGGGTAGTTAGTTATCTCGGCATCGATCGCGAAAAGCTCAAAAAAGCCGTTGAGCGCGCTTCAGTCCAAAAGAATTGGTATTCCTTAAGAAACCTCATCGTACCTGCCAGTACGGTATGGATAAAGTCCACCTCACTTAGGATATTTGTCAGGAGATGGGAAATCATCCGGCGATTGCATTTCTATTTATTAAGTAGGTTCAGTAGAGCTCCGCTTGTCAGCAATTCTGACTACTTCCACCTGGACTTTAAAGTCAGCAAAGCCTAGCTCGAAGTTTAACCCGCCCGAATAGCACCTGCACTTCATAATAGTCATGCCCTCCGAGAACCTTAACACGGAAAAGCGGTTTTCTGTGATGTCAAGGCTTGGAAGAAACTGCCTAGTGAGTGTTATTGTTGATGGTACCCGCTGGAGATGGCCTTCAACTAATACAATACATTTTATGGCTGCTAGGGACTTGATGCCAGTGGATCTATCCCCTGATCCAAGCAGAAGAGACACCATCCAGTGGGCTGTCCAGGTGATGAGAGGAAAAAGATTAGCTACTCTAGCAAAGAAGTTGTCTCTCACCCTTTCGGTTTACTACATTTGGGCTGAAAGGAATGCTCGTTGGCATAACAACCCAACTAGGGATGCTATTCAGCTGTCTAAGTTGATCATTGATCATATAAGGAGCAGGCTGGCTGGTTTGAAGAATATCAAGAGATCCGCCCCAAATCTGCTCGCAAAGTTACAATGGGATCTACCGGATACTATCTTTGTTAGCATGCCTTCTTGAAATATCCATGTTCTCTGATTAGTGTGCTATCTTGGCTTGTAACAGGATTACTATAATTTGAGTTTCTTTTAGTAAGGGCTTGCCCTAGCCTCGTTTGTTTAGGGCCTCCTTTGTAAAGTTCTCCTTTTTACTTTTAATACATTTACACTCGCTTACCCAGCAAAAAAAAAAGAAAGCGAGAAGGGCTTGATTAGCTTAGATAATAAGGAAGGAAAGAGAAAGAACTCAGAAGAGACTGAAAAGAAGAAGGAGAACGATCCGCCAAGACCAATCAATCAAATCAGTGGCTCTACTTTTTATTTGAACGTCGGCTTGAAGGCTTACACAAAGAAAAGCAGCTTTTCACGGGATGCGTAGAGAGAGCAATCTAGGATTAAACACAAGTGTCCGTGGGAAGTTTCGCCTTCCCTTTTGATCCTTGGTCGAAATGAGCATCTAAAGATTAGCAAAGCCCGTATGTTTAATATCAAGCTTTATTGGCCGACCCCCTATCGTTTCCCCTGGCATTGAAGTTATCCAATGGATAACAGACAGATCTCCTATTGATAGGCTTTCCTTCTGGACTCGCCATCCGTGGTTGGAAGATGAGTTAGGAGAAGCCCTTTAATCACCTTGATAAATACATTTTTTGAGTACGAACGAGTGGGCCTATTCTTTCCTGCTCTTTCATCACCCTTTATGAAAATGAAAGGGCTCATGATCGGCCTATTGGGGATACGAGAGATCCAATGCCAGATAGCTTTCATCGGCGTTTATTTGACCATCAATTCCCTTCCCTCTAGTTAACCCTATCTGCCTTTCCTCCTGATGCCATCCACCTTTGGACCCTCTCTCTCTGTTTCGAGTGAACTCATCGGTTAAGTTCCCTGCCGCTGTCCCACTGCTGCTTGCTTCATCACATGACCCGATTTAGGCACAGCCTTTTCCAATAGCCCTAACCTCATCTCGGAACTTTTTTGTCTTCTTGCTTTGGGAGAAACGTCTTTTTATCCAATAGCTCCTCTCAGGACCCACACTTCTCTTTTGCCTCAGGTCGTGCCAGGAAAGCCAAGCTTCCCTTACTCAATGTCCCTACTTTTTGTTGCGCCCAATTCTCCGAGCGGAGATGCAGGCGAAAAAGAGGATCAGATTTCCGGGAAGGAGCCGAGAACGATATCCTTTCTCGTGCCTAATGCCTAAGCGGTAGCGCCCCTCTGTCTGCTACTTTAGACTATACTCCTCGAGCTGGACTTGAGGCTATCTTCGAAACTCTTCCGAAAAAGAGAATAGAATGAAATTTCTATGGATAGGTGGTAAGGTAAGCATATGAGAGAAAGGCGCTTTGACCCTCGATCCCAGGGACATAAAGAAAGTAGCTCCCATCATCATAAAGAGAAAAAGAGAACCATCTCTTTCGAAAGTTCCTTTGCCCCAACCAAGCAGGCTGAATAAGGGTGGTTTTCGGGGAAGGTAGAAGAAAAGAGGAAACAGTCATTGAAGAAAAAAGCCCATTTCATTTCCATGAAAGGAAGGGCAAAGAAGGATTTTTTGACTCTTTTTGTAGGGATGTGGGCATAAAGGTACGTTTGAACGACTAAGGTTGAGGGGTGGAGTCCGTCCCATCTCTGAAGACGAGGGAAAGGTCTCGAGATTTAGCGTAGAATTCAAGCGCGGGATACAACGGTAGGGCAGTCCCCAAGCATCAGGAGATGTGAGAGACCTCGCTTGAAGAAGCTTATTGTGTGTGAAAATAAAGTCGGGGAATCGTTGAATTGACTCCGCAGCTGAGCAAGCGCTCGAAACATAGCTTAGGGAATGCCTTGAGCGAGCCGAGTGCGTATCCCCTTTTGGAGTACGATGCCCTACCCTAGATCCAGCGCCAACCAATCTATAAGCTTTGGCCGGGCCAACTATTGATAGGATATGCTATTCCTCCCACCCCCTGATCACAATCTCATTTCAAACTATTATACAAAAAAACCTTCCTTCCCTACCGAGCAATCCTCCCCGTAGCGCTTATTTTATAATCTGGTCACCGAAGAACGGCTTCCCCTTATGAACATAGGCTTACTCAAATAGGCCCGCGAGTGAGGGACTTTAGTTCGACTGCTAGGCCGGACTCGACCGGAGAGGGAGAAGGTCGTGTGCCTCTTATTAAGAAAAATAAGAACATGGGGGCACAATAGAAGATTGATTCTTGCTTCACCCGCCTAACCGTCGGATCCAATACCTTCTCCTTATTCAGGCATACCTTACAGGCGATAAGGTTTCGGCTTTATGGACCAGTACTTGATCGGATCCTCGGCTGGGCCGGCTTATTCAAAGACTGCCGGAAATGCTGGCTATATAACCGCATTAGCTGCTGGTGGAAGGCCAACGTCGAAAAGTAGGATATCTTTCGGGTAGGAATAGAGGTGCTGAACCAGCCATGTCGGGAATATAGGCTCTTGGATTAGAGGGCAATCATTCAGTAGCGGGTCGATCCACAGAAAGCGAGGGATTCATTCCAAAAGGAGTAGGTCTCACGGCCACCCACCGCCGAGGGAATCAGATACTGGCTAGGAATCGAGCCTTGATGCTAAGCTAAAAAAAAGTGGTTTCTGTCAATTATACATATCGAGTTTGAGGCCAGTCCATAAGGGTGAGTGGTCCATTCCGTCAGAAGCTAATTGGATATGCAGTCCGGGAGATCCAGCTAGTGGAGGGAAGGCTGGTTTGACCAATAGTGATAGCTAGTCATCGGCTAGTCAGGTATGAAAGGGTGGAAAGGGCGGGTTTTTTTTCATAGGATGTAAAGAGTGAAGGTCCTCAGGTGCGTGAATTAGATCAGCATGAGTTTGACATCTTTAACACTTCTTAACGACGTCGTGACAATTCTCATCCATGGTAGGCCAGTAGTCACCTTGCCGTAGGATTTTCTTAGCAAGCAAAAGGGGGAATAGTGGAGTAGTGGATAAACAAACGACTCAACTAGACCTATCAAACTCAACCGGCCTTTCCACAAGTGCCTCCTCAAAATAAGTATACTAAAAAGAAAAAGAAAGCCTGTAGATCACATATCCACGGATATTGCCAGGCAGGGCATTAAACATCCAGCCAGGCAGGGCATTGTTCGGTCTCGGTATCGGCGGTAGGGCTTGGCTTGGAAGCAAGCTACAGCTACCTTAGCACAAGCGCTAAGCGATAATAATTCCTTCTATCTATGAGATTGTTAGGCAGATGGATTCACCAAGCGCAGACCCGCGCCACCAGCAGCACAAAAGAGCGGCGTACAAGCGGAACAAGGCCAGACTGATAAGTCAATTGAAAATGAATTCGGAAACGAATGGTCAGCTCGGATAAAAGAATGAAATTCGTCGGAAGTCTTAGCTAGCTTTAAGGTAGGGTCTCAGGATTTCTGCTGGCAAGCCTTTATCCTTTCTATGGTCGGGCTCAGACTTGTCCGTTCAAGGCAGACTACAAAGCCAAACTGAGCTTTTAAGCAAGCATCATTCAGATCGATAAGCTCCAATCGAATAACCTAAGGGGCAGGATTTCATCAAGAAGAATAGGATTTTTTGCGTTCCGAAGTACGAACAGGCCGAGAAGGGGGGGTCGTCAACCACTTCTTCGGTAAGGCGGTTAGCCCAATTCTCTCTCAGCGGGGCAAACAAAGGGGATGAAGCTGAAGCTGCTGATAGGGCACAGCCCAAGGAGTCCGTTCATGGTAGAAGTCCTTTCCTTTCAAGCAAGAAGGACTCGGCTTTTGAAAATGATCTTTTCTTTTCACTTCACCAGAGGGGAGTCATCTTACACACGTAAACCAAGGATCGATTGATTAAATGCACTCGGCAAAACCATTTGACACTTAAGTGAGGAAAGCGAAAGGTTGGCTCGACTGGGAGAGCGAGTGGTTAGCTGGCCCGTTTCAAGAGAGTCAGATTTCAAATAGCCAGATAAGGAAGGATCAGGTACAATCAGACGATCATCCTCGTTTTGTCTTTTCCGATAGGCTTCATCCAGCGAAGGTCTTCCAATTGATTATTTAGTTTAGTCTTAAAAGTTACTTTGACTGACGTCAACTCCAACCATCGTCAGAAGATAGGAGAGAGCTTCGATCTCTTTCCGTCATCCCAGAGCAGAGGAAATCATCTTAGAAATAGAAACCTGGGCTAGACAAAACAAAGGTACTCCGAGGGCTAGCTAATGACAGAGCAGAGTACCTCCTCGTTAAATGGAAAGCGATCCCGTCTACATACTAGGCTAAAAATTGGCACTTCAAGCAAAGTAGACTACTCATTAGAGTCTTCAATGTTAGGGGGGTGAAAGCAAGATCCGAAAGGAAAGAGCTCTGTACTCGAGGGTGAGAAACCAATGAAATAGGTTGTCCCTAAAGCAGAACTTCATTTCAATAAAGAAAAGGAGTCAAAAGATCATGTGCAAGAGCAGCTAGGAACAGTGTCCTCAGGCTTTCTTCGGAATAAGATAGATCAGAAGCAGCAACTGTCTTTGTCTGTACATCTAAAAATTCCCTTATCTTAGTTACTCCTATTTTTGGCCTGGCTTTGACGGTTCAGCGAAAATAGTTGGACTCGTATGGGTCTGCTCGACTTCTTATTCCAGTCCAGTGGGTGGGTCTACTATCCTACAGTTTATAGGGTTAAATAAGTGCCTTCAGCTTCAAGCGAAAGCATGTGATTTCATTCGTACCCACCTCCTCGAGTCGCCCAAGTAAATGCATTTCTCTTCCAATCGTTGAGACGGACGAAAGCATTGGATGATCGGCCGGGCAAAGGGCAGCTCATTCGTTCCTATCCCCATCCGAAAGGGCAGCCTACGCAGTGCACTGCTAATCAGTCATAGCTTGTGTTCGGAGCTATCTGCTGTCCATCGTTCCGAGCTAAGCAAAGCAGCTAAGCGATCAATCTCCCTCACTCAGCCCTACCAAATCCGTCGAGGTTGCCATGCATTGCCATGCATCGTTGGGAAGGAGAAGAACGAAGCGAGCGAAGCTGTTCTGCATCCTCCGAGCAATCAAACAAGAAGTTCAATCCTACCTTCGCCCTTTTGTTAGCAGCTCTTCGATCAACCCAGGAAAGGGTCTCAGAGGCCATGTTTTCTAATCCAAAAGGTCACGGCTTGAATGGGTCAAGAAGTAGGACCTTTCAAAAGGATCGTTTTTAGGGCTTGATTTTGAAGCCTAGTTTTCCAGTCTATTTTCCACTATATATATAACAAGGAGTGGAGCTGGAATAAAAACCTCGGTTAGGCTACTACGTTTTTTTTTCTTTTGAGTTCTTCCCCCCGCCCGGTCGAGCTGTCTGAGGTCGATGGTGCATCCGGTAAGCTCTTTCGGTATTCATCTCCAGAGCCCAGTCAGATGCTTCAATCCTTCATTCATATTCCGTCTCAATATCTTTTTTTTTTCTTCGTCTAACTACGTTTGCTCCTCCGTTTGCTGGTCGGAACGGAACTAGAAGGAGGAGCAAGCCCAGGAAAGATGGGAAGCAAGAAGGCTGCCCCAAGAGAAGATACCTCTAGAAGCTTAGTGAGCATGTCTGGCTTGTCAAGGCAGATAGGAAATACTTGACTGAAAGAGAGGAAAGCAAGCTCACCACTAAAGAAATATAGATATGGATTGGACTCCGCTCTATGTTCCACTTTGAGCATTCCGTTACGGCACTTCCGATTGCTTCTGCTTTGAGCCGTCTCTAGCTGAGCTGGTAGGAGTGGCTTGTTTCAATGAATATTCCTATAGCACCCATTTCTCCCCTGCTATAGGACTGACTTGCGGTTTCAGGAAGTGAAGTGATAGTGGAGTCAGAGTCTTCCCCACATTCCTGCTCAGAGCTTGGGGCAAAGGGCCAGGGTACTTAAGCCAATCTGAAACTTGGACTGTCAGATTCGGGTGATCGATCTTCCCTTTCATAACGTAAGTGACCATTGTAGCCACGAACGAACGCGAGCCCCTCAAGAGAAGGCTGATTTTGTTAACCAAGAGTTCAGATAGGAATAGTGGAATATGAATATCTAATTGTTAATTCCATTGATCGTATTCTCATATAACGATAAGTATCTCGGGTCGCTACGGCCATAGGACTAGGTAGTTAGCTTGTTTCGGTCTCGCTCTTTGAACCGTATCCTTGAATTCCGTAATTGAGAAATTACTTTAATAGATAAATATCAACTACTTCATTGAATTAAGCGGGCAGACTCTTTCTTAGCGAGGACAGTAGGAGGCCAGTTCGAGATCGGTAATAGGGGAATCCTTGAGTACTCCTTTAAGCGGCTAGTGGGAAACTGCCTTATTCAAGTTCAGTACGATAAGGGGAGAGCTCTTCGGCTAGATCAGATCCGGAAAGAGCCTACGCTTAGTGTGATCCTGTCTGATAACGAACGGAAGGCTAGCTATATGCTTAAGACATCTATCTTGGCTTGGTTTTCCGGGTAAGGGCTTGAATGAAGGGCAGGTAACTACCTTAGCAGGTTCGGGACCTCCACTGCTTGGCTGCTCCCTACGTTCAGTAATGGCTTGCTTCAGTAAGATGAGCATCAACCTCATTTGTATAGAGAACCGGCTTATGGGACTTGAAGGTGGAAATTCTACCACCTAACATATTCATCTTATTTCCCTAAAGGGTCTGCTAATGTGAGGGGTATTTTTCTCTAAGTCGATTCCAAGACCTTTTTTTCGATTGGGTATGAGATTTGCCCTACTCGATGAGAGTACCGCTTGCTAACGAAAGTAGTTTGTCTACTAGCTAAAGTTCCGGTTTCCTCTATCTTCTGTTCTGCTTGGCTTGCAACAAAGAGCTTGACTTTCAAGTAGTACTTCCCGGAACAATCAAAGAAGTAGCTTTTCTTCGAGTGCCGAAACTGTACGCATCTCCCGACACTTCACTAACGGTTTTCTTTCTCTAAGCTAAGTCACTTGACTTGAACAAAGACCTTCTTACCTTGTCGCACCTGTCAGGAGCTCTTTGAGAGAGATTTTCTTTGCCTGCATCGAAAGCTTTCAAGAAAAAAAGAAAAAAGCCCAAACTCATGCCAAGCAGCTAACTTCGAGACAACTAAGGGCAAACTTCGAGCTAGAACTAATGGATTAGCATTAATAGTAAGTTCCCCGGGGGGATTTCTTCCTATGCTTGCTGGCTAAACAGAGTTGCCTTCCACACGTGCACTGAAACCAGAGTCTGCTACTCGCCTTAGGCAAAACCCGGAGTCTCTTGCCTCATTCTCCTATCTTAAATAAGGCCTGAACGGTGGCATAAAAGCCTTGGAACGGCTGCCGCGCCTGATTCGACTCACCAGGCCTTCTTTGTCTTCGCATTACCCTAGTTCCTTAATCCAAATAGCCATAGGAGAAGCTGAGCTAGCTAACCTAAGTCCGTAGCTAAAGTTCTCAAACAAGAGTTCCATTCCCCTTACTCGTATTGCAGGCAAATCCCGTTACTAGTAGTTCTGGTTAGCCCACTTGCCCGAGCACACTCTCAACTTGTAGATGCGCCAATCCCGCCTTCCCCCACGAGAACAGAAAAACCAACAGACCACGAACACCAGCACGCATGAAAACAGCCCTTTTGAAAGCATACCCAAGGAGCGGGCATCCATCCAATCTTCACTTATAGACATCAAATGGCCTTATTTCCGTTCGTTAACTACTTCTAACGAGCAAGTTAGTAGCCTACCTCGGCTGAATGTTGGGACAAACAGCAATAACCGTGCTTATCCTTCTAATAAAGAAAAAAACCATCCATATTAAACCGATTCACCCACTACTGCTACTACTAGTATAGAAGAAGATCTATTAACACGCACGGCTACCTATATAACAAGTTGCCTCTGACCTCTGTCTCACGACCGCAAATAGAACCTGTAGCTTCATGCCCTGACCTGAACTGAACTACTACTGGCTTAGCTGCCTAGCTACAAACTCAAAAGCCTGGATTTCCGATCCTTACTTAGCTTAGAGTCCCAAAAGGTGTTATAAGCTGGAAGCTACTCGTTTCTGAGTAGGAGTTCCCATCGGTCCAGAACTAGAAGTAAACTCAAAACCTGGATTTGGCTAAAAGGACCTATTATTTGCATTCTCCTATTAGTCCCTATTATTCTTATTCTGCGGATTACTAAGCCGTGGATCGAGATCTTAGGATCTAGCTAGATAAGACTTATTACACCTTGGGGAAAGCCCATACAGCAGAACGAGACCCTTTCATAAGGAAGGAGTTCTTGTTGCTTTAAAAAAGATCTGGCGAAGAGCACCAGTGAGGTACTAAACACTTTAAAGAGCTCACGCGCCTACCTTGGCTACTGGTGAAGAGGGGGTATTTTTACTTAACCAAAGCCATACCTGAGTGACTTAGGAAGCGGCTTTGTCTTAGCCTTTCTACCTTCTGCCCGAGCCTTTCATGGAGGAAGGGCTTCGTACCGTACTCGAGCTTTGGATCAATGTCCCACCCTCCGCCCTTAGGCTTGTAACGACAGCAAGAGTGTTGGATCTTTTGTGCTCCTTGTTTGGCCAGCCCTCACAATTGGTTGGTTGCTGTTACTGGTTCAAATCGTTCTTCTATGTGCTTGTTTGGTTCGGAGAGTACGCCACCTTGCTCCACTTGATGTTCGTATGCTGTCTTCTCTCTCTCTCTTCTCCGGCGTAGAAGCATCAGTTCTAATTGCAACATTCCTCTCACCTCAGACCTGGGCAAGTCTTTTTTGGTCCCATTAATCCATGGCAGAGTCTATAAGGCAACCTATCACCATGTGCTGGAAAAGGTACAAAACCGACTAGCTGGCTGGAAAGTTGAACACTTCTCCATGGCAGGTCGAACACTTCTAGTCCAATCTGTCACTTCATCATCACTCCCTACTTACACCATGCAAACAACCAGAATTCCCGAATCAGTCAACCAGGAGATTGAGAAACTCAATTGCAAATTTGTTTGGGGTAGCAATGAAACCAAGAAGAAGATCCACCTAGTTTCATGGGAGAAGCTCTGTAGCAGCAAAGAGGAGGGAGGGTTAGGTCTGAGAAGCATGGGGCTGATGAACAAAGCCCTTATGGCAAGAATGGGCTGGAAATTCGTAACAGAACCTGATTCCCTATGGGCCTCGATTCTGGGAAGCAAGTATCTGAACAACTCCTCTTTCTTCAATTGTGAAGCAAATTCTAAGTCATCCTATACTTGGAGAAGCATTCTCAAGGGGAAGGACATCCTAAAGATGGGAAGTAAATGGGTAATTTGGAATGGGCAAAGAGCAAAATTCTGGCTTGACTGGTGGATAGGTGAAGGCCCACTGGTGGACGTAGCAACCCAGCAAATTCCACCTGCTAGTCTTATCGGGTCTGTGATTACATTGATGAAGATGGAAATTGGAAGTGGAGTGACTTTGTGGAGCTGATCCCCATGAACTTGATACCCCATATCAGACAAGCCTTTTCAAGAGAGAATTGCACAGACTCTCTGATCTGGAAGGACTCTCCGAGTGGAAATTTCAGTACGAAATCCGCCTATGCCGTAGTCACAGGCCAGCAAACAGATGTGGAAGCAAAGAAGTGGCAGGCTATTTGGAAGGGGAAACCCATTCCTAAGATAAAGTACTTCCTTTGGCTAGCAAGACAAGACAGATTGCTGACTAATAAGGTCAGAGTGGTAAGGCACCTAACTACTGATGGGTCCTGCAAAGAGTGCAGCCACAACATGGAGGACTCCCTTCACGTGCTACGTGACTGCCCCATTGCAAAACACTTATGGATGCAACTCCTCCCAGAGTCTATCCATCAGCATTTCTCCTCCAGCTTTTCCATAAGAGATGAAGCTTAGTTCCCCAAACCCAACAGCTTCCTTTCCAACTCAATGATCTGCTCCTGCCTTTCTCGTTGCTTCTGTCTCTAGCTTACTCTGCTACAACTACTGTGACTGGAACTGCTGCTCCTTGCTTTGCTACTTTAGGTAGTGCTGCTGTAGGCTCTTTGCTGCTAGAGGATCTGGAACTAGGCGTTATGCTGCTGGTGGAGGTAGTGGTGGGGAAGCTGGTTCTAGATCTACTTCTGCTGAATCGACAGGATCTACTGCTATATTTTTCCTTACCCTGAGTGATAAATGAGATGGTTCCTCATGGTATAATAGAAGCTGGTGGGAAACTAACTCAACTAGGTAGGCATCGGAGAAAAAACATGTGCACAGGGCCGGAGGATTCCTCCAATTCCTTTGGTTTTGGATTCAATCCCAAGTCAGCCCTAGAAGATGGAACGAATATCGAGTAAATTGCCATTTTCCTTTATCAACTTCTTTCGTTTGACCCCTTGAGCGTCATCCCTCCCAACCCTTCGAGATCTTCTTTCAGAGAATACGAGACTGGAATAGAAGATAAGGAAAGAAGCCATCAAAGGAAGGAAAAGAGAAGCCTGGCCTCTTCGACTGCTACATCATCATTGCTGGGCGCAGCATCGGACTACCGCCCATTCAAAGCCGAAATGCCCTTCATTTCTTTAATCAGGAGTTAAGACTAGCATCGGACAGTCTGCGAAAAGAGACGATCTTCCCCTTTTTTGACTTAGATTCTTTTACGGGATCAAAGAACTTCTCAATCCGACGCAGAAGGAAGGATTCAATAAACTTCTTTTTATCCCCTGTCGAGGACTCTTCAATCAATCGCCTTCTCTTTTAAGTCGTTAACTCCTTCCCCGTGTTGGTTGGCTGTGAGCTCCAGATGCTGGATTGCTTGATCGAATCGACATTCCTCTACGCAACATAGGAGAATCAGTTGAAGCTTTGCTGCTTGCATGACGTATATATTTATATATATATATCACTCGAATTCACTGACAAAGCGTCTGTCAGCACCGGTGACAAAAAAGCAATTTCTTTCTGATCAGGTTGGGGTTGGTGTTCAGTGCCAATCTCTCTTTGTTCATTCAACCAGACGTAGCTAGAGATTGAGTGCGAACAGCAAACTAGCTGACTACGCCTTCAGTCAATATAGCAAGTCAAGTGGCTCAGGCCCGTAAAGCACATTTCGATGATGCAGGGTAGGATTCCGTCTGAGCCCAAGATTTGATGAGACGGATCTTGTAGTCTGCTAGCTAGCTCTTTCTATCTGTAGTGCTCGAGGTTTGGGTGCTCGAAGCAAGGGAGGAATTGTTGATGTCTTGGTCATACTAGACTGATACGTAACCAAACTCCCTAACTTCACATTGGGGGAAGAATATTCGTTGTCCGAGCATAGTTTCCCTCATAACTGGCAAGAAGCGGTTCAACTTGGTTATGTGACCACAAAAGGGTATGGATTTCCTGTCTAGCTCTTCGAATTGAGAACAAGAAGACGGAACCAATAGACTCATCTAAGGTTTCTGGTCGAACTGCACTAACTATGAGAGTATGAATTGGACAACACAGCACGTCACCCGCAGATTGAAGAGTCTTCTGCACCACTTGCACTCCCATAGGGAGAGGGGTTGCTCTTGTGTTTGTTCACGTTCCAGCTCATTCTAATTCCAAGAAGAAAAATTCAACCCGGAATGGGGAAAGAGTGTTTGCTAACAGAATAGCACTAGAATTTCACTGAACTGCTGTTCATATGATCAGATTCCGATGAGAACATGAATTCGACTGACAGGCAACAGTCCCTCAATCAAGGCTTTCCTCATCGGCTGAAAGAACTAACCCGAGTATTGAGGGGAGGAATGAGATCATGACCCGACTCCAATCGATCGAATTTCAGAGATCACGTCATCGACGGAAGAGGCATGCACGAGGAGAAAGAGATCCACTGAAGGCGGGGGACCGGGTGCCTTCTTT